TAGAATACGATTTGAAGTGTATTGTATAAGAGGGATTGCACATTAAACACGTATGCAGATAGCTATCATATCCGACTTCTCTTTTATTGCCGGCTCTATGCGGGATAGCCCCGGTTGCGCTCTATCAAAACAAAAGAGACAATGCATCACGTAGGATAATTTGAGGATAATTCCCTATCGACAACATATCTAAATAATAGATATCTGTGTAACAATTTATGTTCTGGGGTTTACATATACTCATATGTTTTGTTATAATTGAAATTGAGAAAGATTTTTTGATTGAAAAAATCAATACTGATTAGTTCTCTTTCAATTTGGATTTTCTTATGTCATTAGTAAAACACAATTTGAAATTCAAATCCCAGAATCGTTCATGAATTCGAAGTAAGGAGTCAATAGTTAATGGTTCAAATTTCTCCATAATGCTATAAAAACGCGCTCTCGCCTTTCTATTGAGAAATCAAATGTGTATTTTCAGATACTATACTTTTCAGATACTATACAATCAGTCGAAGGGCTGGATCAAATCCAATCAAAAAGGGGTCTTTCTTTTAGGAAAGAAAAGGATTAAGAAAAACAGAAGTCAAAATGCAAGTACCATAAAAATTAAGTAATCCGGGAAAATTTGCATCTATTTTGCATCATTTTGGCGGCATGGCCGAGTGGTAAGGCGGGGGACTGCAAATCCTTTTTCCCCAGTTCAAATCCGGGTGTCGCCTGATCATCAAAAAACTCGAAATCTCTTCTTCTTTTCTGTTCTGCTGATATAACTCGCAGAATGCTTCAAGACAAAAAAAGAATAGGACTTATTATATTATCCCTACACGTTTCCATTTCCTTGGGATGTTACTATGTAGTTTGATTGTGTTTAATCTTTCCTGATTCGAAATCCTAATCGATTTATTGGATTGGTTTATCAGTTCAGCCAGAACCCCCTTTTGACTCTGCGCCATTGATTCCACTATTATTAGTGAAGAATAATGGAATAATTCCTTCGTATTTATAGAGATAGGGGACATAATGCACATGGATATAGTAAGTCTCGCGTGGGCTGCTTTAATGGTAGTCTTTACATTTTCCCTTTCGCTCGTAGTGTGGGGAAGAAGTGGGCTCTAGAAGTACTACTGGTCAAGTTTAGGAATCAAACCGTATCATTTGAACTATTTAAAATCAAAATCTCTGAATTTTGAATCCCATTGGACTCCAGTGGAGTAATCTATGATATGAATCATACTCTTTCAATCAAAGAGATATTTCATTGCTTCCCGTCTTTGTATTTCGAAAAGAAAGGGATTCAGATGATTGGAAATTTATTCCAACCTAAAATTCTTCCGAAATTTTCTATTTCAATCAACGGGAGTGGGCTCTTACTATCGATACTGAAGAAGACCGAACCCTTTTGATTTCTTTCCCTCTTTGCTCTTCAAAGAAGAAGTCATTATAGACTATAGACTCAGTTTATAGACAAAGAGATGGATAGTATGGTAGAAAGATGAATCTTTCTACCATACTATCCATCTCTTAGAAAACTTCCGATTGATTATAGTGCGCTCATTTCATTTAAGTTAAGACGTGAAATTGGAATCCTTTTTTTTTTTCATTTGACGTGATCAATTTTTGATAAGAATTTAGAAGGAAAGTTTCATTCAATTGAATTAATCATTTTGACTGACTGTTTTTACGTAAATGATAAGTAGAAAGGCGGTAGGAACTAGAATGAATAGTGCAGTAGCAATAAATGCAAGAATATTTACTTCCATAATCTCATCGGTTTTTTTACTTCGCAATAACTCGGGATTTAATCCCCTAGAGATGATAAATCTTTCGTCTGTAAATTCAATGAATTACCTCTCGATGATCCTGAATCGGATCAATATCATGAATAACAATATCTGATCTATCAAATCAACCCGTCGTCAAGACTTGAATAGTATAACATAGGAAGTTCTTTTATCCATACCGAATGAAAGTTTTGATTCCTGACTCAATCAATCCAAAATTCTTTTATTTATAATTCGTTTCCTTGTTTTTTTCTATAACCTACCCTGTGTCTTCCTTGGACAACCATTTGATGAAGGATCGTCAGATTGCCCTTCCGCCTCGATTAATTACATAGTTCAAAACCTAAACAAACAAGAAAAGCGAAATGGAAAAAATAGGAAAGAAAAAAGAAATAAAGAGTCCTTTTTGCTTTGGGAATGAAAGTATGTCCCTCGACACCCCTTACTAGTTCATAGAAAGGGAAAAACGAGTTGATGTATTTATTGGACCCGTCGGGACTGGCGGGGCTCGAACCCGCAGCTTCCGCCTTGACAGGGCGGTGCTCTAACCGATTGAACTACAATCCCGGGGAAATAAGGGATCTAGCAAAAAATTTGATTCTTCATATGGGGTCTTTCTGAAGGATAGGGGAGTTTATACCATCTCATGGCAGATTGGCGGATTATTGGGCCGAGCTGGATTTGAACCAGCGTAGACATATTGCCAACGAATTTAC